GATCAATTAAGTAGCCAAATTCTAAAGAAAAATCATTATTGATGGTCCAAGACCATACAGATAGATAGATAGAACTGTTATTTATTTGTTGAATAAATATATGGGATGAAAAAATCATAACTATACTTAACAGTAAAACACTAGGAAAAACCCACATACGACGAAGATTTTTTATTGCCGTCGGAAAAAGTAGAAGTCCTACTCCTATTAACATAGGGGTTGGAAGGGGAATGAAAGGTATGATCCATGAATATTGATATGTATATTCCATAAAAAAAGAATCTTTTTATCTTAATTAATTGTTTCTGATTCACCGGCTTTTATTTCTTTTGAAAAAGGTCAGTTAATAAAAAGTTAATAAAAAAAGTTAAGATATACAAAACTGAAATAAAATTTTCTAGCTTTAATTATTCTGAATCTTTCTCAACTACCTCAAATATTTCAAATCAAGAGGTTAGAATTGGTCAAACGATATGACCAAGTTACTAGTGAAAAAGAAATAAGTATTTTTATTAAATTATTAAGTCAAATTTTATGAAGATACAAAAAATGAAAATTTCAATTTTCATTACCGTTACGTATTACAATAATTTATTTATATCTATAGAGCAAGGATAACAAATTTCACCAAAAACAGTTAAAAGCCATTTGTCGGAAAGGTTATGATAGAGAAACTATGACCCCAACACGTGACTTTACATAAAATTAAAAGAAGAAATTCCTAAAATAGCTTTTATAAAACAATCTATCCTGTACCTTTTCGCAGATTAACTACTAGTCTCGTTCTAATTAAAAAAAAGAAAATTAGATGTACTCTTTTCTTTTCTCGAGCTTGCCCAATTAAATGAATAATAAATGAATAATTAATATAAAAAATTACTAAAGTTTTTTTATTAATTTTTATTAATAACTATAGGGATTGGCTTATTAACCATTTCTAGGTATTTTATTCCATGTATAAAATTAGAAAAAAAAAACTAACCAGAGATAGAAAGGCACGGGTTTTTTCTTTGTATTTGTTTTTTTTATCAACTTCAATCAATTCGAGTTCTATTGCATAGTAGATTCTATAGATATAGAAGATATAGCTGAAGGAAGATATAAGAGTACCAATAAAATAAATACGAATCTTTCTTCCAGATGTTGTAGATGTTGTATCGGATTGTATATGGCATAGAAAAAAAAAAATTTTTGTATTTAATTTAAAAAAACTACCATATAGTTTTTGTTGCTAGTACTATTTTATGCTATTTTTCTATATCCATATTTTTATGAAGGAAGTACAATCTAGAAAATAAATAGATCCATAATTATAATGACCATAATTATAATGAATAGTAAAGAACAATCGGTTTTGAACAATAGATGTCTTTGACATCCAACCCTGGCAATGAATAACCTATTAGAATTTCTTAATGGCAGTTCCAAAAAAGCGCACCTCTATATCAAAAAAACGAATTCGAAAAAATATCTGGAAAAGGAAGGGATATTCGGCAGCATTGAAAGCCTTTTCGTTAGGGAAATCTCTTTCTACGAGGAATTCAAAAAGTTTTTTTTGTGCAACAAATAAATAATCCAAAACTGGGAAAAATCTGAATTGGTTTGACTCGAAAAGTAATCTAGTTTCATTTTTTTTTTTATAAGTTATAAAAAAATTGATAATTTACCAAAGTTAAAATAATTAAAATAATCGAATATTTTAAACATTGTTAAAACAATATAATTTATATTTTTAATATTTATAATAAACTCTATAAAACTATAAACTATAAAAATAAATAATATAAAAAAATGTAAATAATAAATAAAATAAAACAATAAACTAATAAAATTAAAATAAAGGGCATAATTTATGTTCTTTAATGGTTTGATCCGATCAATAGTAATATTAAATTGAAGTTGTTTTGCTCTTATAGTCTAATAATAATTTTTTGTTGCCTGAATTTGAAAATCTAAAAATAGTATTTTTTGTTTGAAAAAAGAATAAAAGCAAGCACAAGGTTTCACCTTTTTTTTTAGTATGTTTTATAATTTTCAGGATGGGGATTCTTATTTTCCCCATCGATTTGCGCATTCGATAATAACAAAAGTTTGTATTTTTTAGTTATATTATTTTATACTATCTATACATATTCTAATATATTTAGAATACTATATTCTATTCTATAGTCAAAATTAATAGATCATTGAAACTAATTGATTAAGTTTAAAATGTGTTTTATCACTTTCTAAATCATTATTTCTATAAGTTCGTATCACTATATACCCTAACCTTTACCCCAATTAATAAAAAAACTTTTTACCATTTTTAGGTGATTATACAAAGACTGTGCCCATTTTTTCTTCGTGGATAAGTTTTTTTTTGTAGATTCATAAAATCCCATAAATGAGAAAAGAATCATTAAAAAATGCACATTATGTTAATGTTATAAAAAAAAAAATTAGTTTTATCCATGGATTGAAGTCCGAAATATCTAGTTACAACAGTTCCATTTTAATG